ATTCTTGCTAAAGAAAGCGACTTCTAAAAAAAAATTATTATTTTGAATATTTGAAATTTTTTTTAGAAAAATTCTATTTTATAGATTTAGGTTTTTGTAGGAATAGTATTGTGGGGTCTTTTTGTCGTTTTTTTTATTTTTATTAGTGATTTAGAATAGAACAAATCAAATATTGAAATAGAAGATAACGGATAAGTAGTTCCATCTCAGGATTTCGAATATCTTAATCGTAGTGTTGGTATATTCCGTTTATTAAAATCTGGGTGGGGTTTTCTCTTGATTGAATACAGAAAAAGAAGATCGCCCCCCCTTGTTTTGTGGTGCTTCACCGGGTCTATAGGCCTATCCGAAGAACAAGCTTATTTTACATTGTTGACAATGAAACTTACAAAAGAGATTCGTTTTTCAACAAACTTCAGCTTGTCCACAAATACGTTGGGTTATTCCCTAGATCTATGTGAATAACTCTTTGGAGTTTTTCACCAAACCTGTGTCATGATTTTTACTTCTTAAATTCATTAAGGTTAGGCATACCAAAGACAAGGAGTATCACTAACTTAATCCCTTGGTTGTGGACAGGGAAATTCCGCGGGAATTTCCCTCCGAAGATTAATGACCGAAGTTTATCCACAATTGGATAAGGAGGGATTCGATCTCTTGAAATAAGTTTTTCTTTCAGTTTTCGGTTCTGCTTTAAACGAAGCCCGTGAGTGAGTTTCTAGTAAAAATTGGGTTTCGATGAACCAACCAGTCAGTTACAAGCAATAAACAAGAATGAAGAAATAAAAATTATGCAATTTTTTATTTTATTCATTTTTCTTTTTTAGGGCTATACGGACTCGAACCGTAGACCTTCTCGGTAAAACAAATCAAACTTATTTTTATCAAAATGATCTGAACTGTTTCAAAGACCCAACATGCATTTTTTTTGCATTGGGCTCTTTCATTAACTGATAGAAATATCAGCCAATTCGCCATATTTTTTCTTGACCGAAAAATAAGATAAGGAGATGGCTCCACGTGCTCTGATTCATTATTTTGGATTCCGGTCCAGGAGCACTACCAAAGTGTTTCAAAGATGGGGGGTTATCTTGACGTAGGTCTGCCTCTGGCCTAGATCGTTTTAAGTTAAATGAAGTCTCTACCGCTCGGCTTAAAAAATCAAATATGAAACTTCATACACCTTAAAGTTCATAGAACGAAAAGAGATTTTTTGAGGACCTTAATACTCATTATGCCTAGCATTGAATGTACTGGTATTCACCCTATCAATATCTCAAATCGACGATGGAGTCTGTTTGGTACCTAAATGGGCACCCAAATCGGACCGAATCGTTTGTCAGGCTGTTGTTCCCTCAAAGTTATGGAGTAAGACATCGATTTATCAATAAGATCCATTTTGTGGATTGTATGATGGACTCCCCCGAAAAACATCGGCGCGCGTGTAAACGAGTTGCTCTACCAACTGAGCTATAGCCCTTAGTGCTTGTGATGCATATTTTAGCATATAGATCGTTTGTTGTCAAGATGAATATTCTATGATCTAACATCCTAAATTTTTGAGTGATATTGATTAGATTATTATTGCTTATTAAGGAATATGATATTTATAATCCATCGACGGGATGGGTTCCCCTTGGTTCTTTTTGGGATGATAAATGACCTACTTAACTCAGTGGTTAGAGTATTGCTTTCATACGGCGGGAGTCATTGGTTCAAATCCAATAGTAGGTAGAACTTATTAGATACCATTGACTCCGGTATCTAATAAGTTTTTTGCCCCACCCTCTTCTATTTTTATAGATTTTGTATTTTTATTTATTTTTGAATTGCGTTGTATCAAAATTTGATTCTGCTTGATTGGATTCACTCGGCAGAATCAAATTCAAATATTTAGGGTTTAGAATTAGAAACAGAACTTTTTTTGATTATTCGAACGCACCAATGAATTAGTTATAAAATTGCAGTGACAGCCTCTACTCTTGTCCTAGCTCGCCGAAGCGCTAGATTTGCCTCAATTATTTGTCTCTTTCCTTTAGCTTTTCTCAAATTAGCTTCTGCTATTTCAAGAGTTTGCTGAGCTTCTTGTGGATCAATATCACTACCCTTTTCCGCATCATTTACTAAAACAGTGATCTCATTACTACCTATTCTAGCAAAACCACCCATTAGAGCCATCGTTAACCATTGGTCCTTAAGTCGTATTCTCAAAATCCCTATATCTACAGCTGTAGCAATAGGAGCATGGTTTGGTAATACGCCGATTTGGCCACTATTCGTAGATAAAACGATTTCTTTAACTTCTGAATCCCAAACAATTCGATTAGGGGTCAGTACACAAAGATTTAAGGTCATTTCTTCAAATTGCTCTCCATTTCTAAGTTCATAGCCTTCGCGGCAGCTTCGTCGATATTACCTACCAAATAAAAGGCCTGCTCAGGAAGACCATCTAATTCTCCGGAAAGGATCAATTGAAACCCTCTAATGGTTTCTGCTAGAC